GATTATTCATTGGTAGAATGGAAAGAATTGGAGGAAGAAGAAACCACGGGGAACGAATGGGAAGATCGAAAAGTTGGAAGAAGAAAAGATTTTTTGCTTAGACGCATGGAATTGGCTAAGCATTTTATTCGAACAAATATAGAACCAAAATGGATGGTTTTGTGTCTATTACCAGTTCTTCCTCCTGAGTTGAGACCAATCTATCATATAGATGAGGATAAACTAGTGACTTCGGATATTAATGAAATCTATAGAAGAATTATCTATCGGAATAATACTCTTACAGATCTATTAACAACAAGTATAGCTACGCCAGAAGAATTAATAATATCTCAGGAAAAATTGCTACAAGAAGCCGTGGATGCACTTCTTGATAATGGAATCTGCGGACAACCAATGAGGGACGATCATAATAGAGTTTACAAGTCGCTTTCAGATGTAATTGAAGGCAAAGAAGGAAGAGTTCGCGAGACTCTGCTTGGTAAACGGGTCGATTATTCAGGGCGGTCAGTGATTGTCGTGGGCCCTTCACTTTCCTTACATCGATGTGGATTGCCTCGCGAAATAGCAATAGAACTTTTCCAGGCATTTGTAATTCGTGACCTAATTAGAAAACATCTTGCTTCGAACATAGGAGTTGCTAAGAGTCAAATTCGAAAAAAAAAACCGATTGTATGGGAAATACTTCAGGAAATTCTGGATGACCATCCTGTATTGCTGAATAGAGCGCCTACTCTGCATAGATTAGGCATACAGGCATTTCTCCCTGTTTTAGTGGAGGGGCGTGCTATTTGTTTACATCCATTAGTTTGTAAGGGCTTTAATGCAGACTTTGACGGGGATCAAATGGCTGTTCATGTGCCTTTATCTTTGGAGGCTCAAGCAGAGGCACGTTTACTTATGTTTTCTCATATGAATCTTTTGTCTCCAACTATTGGAGATCCCATTTCTGCACCAACTCAAGATATGCTTAGTGGACTCTATGTCTTAACGAGTGGTAATCGTCGCGGTATTTGTGTAAATAGGTATAATCCATGTAATCGTAGAAACTATCAAAATGAAAATAATAACTATAAGTATAAAAAAAAAAAAGAACCCTTTTTTTGTAATGCCTATGATGCAATTGGCGCTTATCGGCAAAAAAGAATCAATTTAGGTAGTGCTTTGTGGCTGCGGTGGCGACTAGATCAACGCGTTATTGCTGCAAGAGAAGCTCCCATCGAAATTCACTATGAATCTTTGGGTACCTATTATGAGATTTATGGACACTATCTAATAGTAAGAAGTATAAAAAGGGAAATTATATATATATATATTCGAACCACTCTTGGTCATATTTCTCTTTATCGAGAAATAGAAGAAGCCATACAGGGGTTTTGGCAGGGCTGTTGTAATTCTATGCTACCCGCGGGAATTCGAGTCTCGCCGGGTTAACTAGGACCATAATTGCGGAATTTATACGTGAATCAAGATCTAGAAAAGGAAGTTTTCCAATCACTGACTCAAACCCATTGTCAAATTCTACTCAGCGCAATATGGAGGTACTGATGGCAGAACGGCCCACTCAGGTCTTTCACAATAAAGTGATAGACGGAACTGCCATGAAACGACTTATTAGTCGATTTATTGATCACTATGGAATAGGATATACATCACATATCCTGGATCAAGTAAAGACTCTGGGTTTCCAACAAGCTACCGCCGCATCCATTTCATTAGGAATTGATGATCTTTTAACAATACCTTCTAAAAGATGGCTAGTTCAAGACGCTGAACAACAAAGTTTTATTTTGGAAAAACACCATCATTATGGGAATGTACACGCGGTAGAAAAATTACGTCAATCGATCGAGATATGGTATGCCACAAGTGAATATTTGCGACAAGAAATGAATCCAAATTTTCGGATGACCGATCCTTTTAATCCAGTTCATATAATGTCTTTTTCGGGAGCCAGAGGAAATGCATCTCAGGTACATCAATTAGTAGGTATGAGAGGATTAATGTCGGATCCCCAAGGGCAAATGATTGATTTACCCATTCAAAGCAATTTACGCGAAGGGCTCTCTTTAACCGAATATATTATTTCTTGCTACGGAGCCCGTAAAGGAGTTGTGGATACCGCTATCCGAACATCAGATGCAGGATATCTCACGCGCAGACTTGTTGAAGTAGTTCAACACATTGTTGTACGTCGAACAGATTGTGGCACCGTTCGAGGTATTTCTGTAAGTCCTCGAAATGGAATGATGGCGGACAGGATTTTTATCCAAACATTAATTGGGCGTGTATTAGCAGATGATATATATATAGGTTCGCGATGCATTGCTACTAGAAATCAAGATATTGGGATTGGACTTGTCAATAGATTCATCACTTTTAGAGCACAACCAATCTCTATTCGAACCCCCTTTACTTGTAGGAGTACATCTTGGATTTGTCAATTATGTTATGGCCGGAGTCCAGCTCATGACGACCTGGTCGAATTGGGAGAAGCTGTTGGTATTATTGCAGGTCAATCTATTGGAGAACCGGGCACTCAATTAACATTAAGAACTTTTCATACCGGCGGAGTATTCACAGGGGGTACTGCAGAACATGTGCGAGCCCCTTCTAATGGAAAAATAAAATTCAATGAGGATTTAGTTCATCCGACACGTACACGTCATGGACATCCTGCTTTTCTATGTTCTAGAGACTTGTATGTAACTATCGAGAGTGAAGATATTATACACAATGTGTGTATTCCGCCCAAAAGTTTTCTTTTAGTTCAAAACGATCAATATGTAGAATCAGAACAAGTCATTGCTGAGATTCGCGCGAGAACATCCACTTTGAATTTGAAAGAGAAGGTTCGAAAACATATTTATTCTGACTCAGAGGGCGAAATGCACTGGAATACCGATGTGTACCATGCACCTGAATTTACATATGGTAATATTCATCTCTTACCAAAAACAAGTCATTTATGGATATTATTAGGGGAGCCCTGGAGATCCAGTCTAGGACCCTGTTCGATCCACAAGGATCAAGATAAAATGAACACTTATTCTCTTTCTGTTAAGCGAAGATATATTTCTAACCCCTCAGTAACTAATAATCAAGCGAGACACAAATTTTTTAGTTCGTATTTTTCTGGTAAAAATCAAAAGGGAGATAGGATTCCCGATTATTCAGAATTAAATCGAATGACATGTACTCGTCGTTGTAATCCGGCCATTCTCGAGGGGAATTCTGATTTATTGGCGAAGAGGCGAAGAAATAGATTCATCATCCCACTCGAATCGCTTCAAGAAGGCGAGAACCAACTAATACCTTCTTCAGGTATCTCAATTGAAATCCCCAGAAATGGTATTCTACGTAGAAATAGTATTCTTGCTTATTTCGATGATCCTCGATATATAAGAAAGAGCTCGGGACTTACTAAATATGAGACTAGAGAACTTAATTCAATCGTCAACGAAGAGGATTTGATTGAGTATCGAGGAGTCAAGGTATTTTGGCCAAAATACCAAAAGGAAGTAAATCCATTTTTTTTTATTCCCGTGGAAGTTCACATTTTGGCCGAATCTTCGTCCATAATGGTACGGCACAATAGTATTATTGGGGTAGATACGCAAATCACGTTAAATAGAAGAAGTCGTGTAGCCGGGTTGGTTCGAGTCAAGAAAAAAGCAGAAAAAATTAAACTGATAATCTTTTCCGGAGATATACATTTTCCTGGAAAGACAAATAAGGCATTCCGATTGATACCACCAGGAGGGGGAAAACAAAATTACAAAGAATACAAAAAATTGAAAAATTGGCTCTATATCCAACGAATGAAACTTTCCAGGTATGAAAAAAAATATTTTGTTTTGGTTCAACCTGTAGTCCCATATAAAAAAACGGACGGTATAAATTTAGGAAGACTTTTCCCGCCGGATCTCTTGCAGGAAAGTGATAATCTACAACTTCGAGTTGTCAATTATATCCTTTATTACGACCCAATTCTTGAAATTTGGGACACAAGTATTCAATTAGTTCGGACTTGTTTAGTGTTGAATTGGGACCAAGACAAAAAGATCGAAAAGGCCTGTGCTTCCTTTGTTGAAATAAGGACAAATGGTTTGATTAGAGATTTTCTAAGAATCGACTTAGCGAAGTCACCTATTTCGTATACCGGAAAAAGGAACGATCTGTCGGGTGCAGGATTGATCTCTGAGAATGGGTCAGATCGCGCTAATGTCAATCCGTTTTCTTCCATTCATTCCTATTCCAAGGCAAGCATTCAAGAATCCGTTAATCCAAATCAAGGGACTATTCATACGTTGTTGAATCGAAATAAGGAATCTCAATCGTTGATAATTTTGTCATCATCCAATTGTTCTCGAATAGGTCCATTCAACGATGTAAAATCTCCCAATGTAATAAAAGAATCAATAAAAAAGGACCCCCTAAGTCCAATTAGTAATTCGTTGGGCCCCTTAGGAACAGGCTTTCCAATTTCTAATTTGGATTTATTTTCCCATTTAATAACCCATAATCAGATCTTACTAACTAACTATTTGCAACTTGACAATTTAAAACAGAGTTTTCAAATACTTAAATATTATTTACTGGATGAAAAAGGTAAAATTTATAATCCCTATTCATGCAGTAACATTATTTTGAATCCATTCAATTTGAATTGGTATTTTATACATTACAATTATTGTGAAGAGACATCTACAATTGTTAGTCTTGGGCAGTTTCTTTGTGAAAATGTATATATAGCCAAAAAAGGACCGCATTTAAAATCGGGTCAAGTTCTAATTCTTCAAGTTGACTCTGTGGTAATACGATCAGCTAAGCCTTATTTGGCTACTCCAGGAGCAACCGTTCATGGACATTATGGGGAAATCCTTTACGAAGGAGATACATTAGTTACATTTATATATGAAAAATCAAGATCTGGTGATATAACGCAAGGTCTTCCAAAAGTGGAACAGGTGTTAGAAGTGCGTTCGATTGATTCAATA